GTGTATTCCTGAATAATCTAATTTTTCAATTATTCAACCATTTCATTTTACCAAGTTCAACGTTAGCCAGATTAGTCAACATTTATATGTTTCGATGCAACAACAAGATGTTATTTGTAACAAGTAGTTTTGTTGGTTGGTTAATTGGTCACATTTTATTCATGAAATGGGTTGGATTGGTATTATTCTGGATACGGCAAAATCATTCTATTCGATCTAATAAGTACCTTGTGTCAGAATTGAGAAATTCTATGGCTCGAATCTTTAGTATTCTCTTATTTATCACCTGTGTCTACTATTTAGGCAGAATGCCGTCGCCTATTGTCACTAAGAAACTGAAAGAAACCTCAGAAACGGAAGAAAGGGGAGAAAGTGAGGAAGAAAGCGATGTAGAAACAACTTCCGAAACGAAGGAGACTAAACAGGAACAAGAGGGATCCGCCGAAGAAGACCCTTCCCTTTGTTCGGAAGAAAAGGAGGATCCGGACAAAATAGATGAAACGGAAGAGATCCGAGTGAATGGAAAGGAAAAAACAAAGGATGAATTCCACTTTCACTTTAAAGAGACATGCTATAAAGATAGCCCAGTTCACGAAGATTCTTATCTTGATACCTATCAAGGTAATTGGGAATTGGGAAGACTTAAAGAAGAGAAAAATGAAAAGACTTTTTTATGGTTTGAAAAACCTTTTCTTACTTTTCTTTTCTCTAAAAAAAAATTATAAAAAAAATACAAAAATTAATAAAAATATTGATACATAAGATAAATAGAAGAATAGATAAGACGAGATTCGTCCACCTCCCATATATTTAATCCCTTCCCCTATAAAAAAACTTGCAACACCAACACCATTTGTAATTCCATCAATTATACGTCTATCAAAAAACTGAGTTAGTTCGGTTAATCCTCTTATCCCCACGGTAAAAACTCTAGTATAAAAAATATCTATGTAACCACGATTATATGACCAATTGTATATCACATTTTTTATTCGGTCCACAAGAATTCTTTTAGGACCCCCTTTTACAAATGAATTGATTAAAGCAAAATTCTGGAAAAATGAATAAGCGGATCCATATAAAATATATGCTATGAATAGTCCGAAAATTGCTATACTTACTGAAAAAATTGCATTTGTAAAAAATTCATCCGAATTTACAGAATAATTAGAACTTGAATGTAAAAGATTTGTTGATGGGGTTAACCATTTCGATAATATATCAAAATCTATTACTCCTTGATCAAAAGAAATTCCTATTGATCCAACCAACAAAGTAAATAGTACTAATACAAGAAGAGGAAATAGCATAGTATTGTCCGATTCGTGAGGATACATGGAAGTGTATTTATTTCCAAAGTAAGTACTAAAGTATCGTATCCTATTTCTTACATTATTATCAATTTTCGATCTATCTTTTGAATAAAAAGAAACCTTTTTATTCATTGTTGATATTTTATTCATTGTTGATAAAAGTAAATTAGGATTGACTCCTCTTGGAGTTCCTTTTCCCCATAGAGATATGGAATAGAATGAACCATTTTTAGTGCTACTGTAATTTTGAAAATGAACACGTAAATACCCATCAAAGGTAAGTAAATATACCCGAAACATATAAAATGCGGTAAATCCTGCTGTGAAAAAAGCTATTACTGCGAAAATTGGTGAATACAACCAACTATCATTAAGAATGTCATCTTTGGACCAAAAACAAGCAAGAGGTGGAATACCACAAAGAGAAAGTGTACCCAATAAAAAAGTAGTTCTTGTAATTGGAACATATCTTGTTAAACCACCCATAAGAACCATATTCTGACTTTTATCTGGTGAATATCCAACAATAGGTTCCATTGAATGGATAATGGATCCGGATCCCAAAAACAATAAAGCTTTTGAATAGGCATGAGTGATCAAATGGAATAAAGCAGCTCGATAAGAACCTATACCTAGAGCTAACATAATATAACCCAATTGAGACATTGTAGAATAGGCTAAGCTTTTTTTAATGTCTCTTTGAGCAAGGGCCAAAGTAGCCCCTAATAATAGTGTTATTACACCTATTAAAGAAATTAAATTCATTATATAAGGTATGACTATGAAAAGAGGAAGAAGCCGAGCTACAAGAAAAATTCCTGCTGCTACCATAGTAGCAGCGTGTATAAGAGCCGAAATAGGAGTGGGTCCTTCCATAGCATCAGGTAACCATACGTGAAGGGGGAATTGTGCGGATTTAGCAACTGCACCGACGAATAATAAAGAAGCACACAAAGTAGCAAATAAAGAATTGACCCCATTATTCTGGATTAAGTTATTAGTTATTTCGAACAAATCCCGAAATTCTAAACTACCTGTTATCCAATAAAAACCTAGGATTCCTAACAATAAACCAAAATCCCCGACACGATTAGTTACAAAAGCTTTTTGACAAGCACTTGCTGCAATTGGTCGTGTGAACCAAAACCCTATTAATAAATAAGAACACATTCCCACTAGTTCCCAAAAAATATAAATTTGTATCAAATTGGAACTAGTAACTAATCCCAGCATAGAAGTATTAAAAAAACTCATATAAGCAAAAAATCTCAAATATCCTTGATCGTGATACATATACTTGTCACTATAAATAAGAACCATGATTCCAACAGTAGTAATTAGTATTGACATAATAGAAGTAAGTGGATCGATCAAGTATCCAAACTCTAAAGAAAAATCATTATTGATGGTCCAAGACCATAGATATTGATAGATAAAACTTCCATTTATTTGTTGAATAGACAGATTGGCCGAAAACACCATAGCTATACTTAAGAGCAAAACACTAGGAAAAGCCCACATGCGACGAATATTTTTTGTTGCTGTTGGAATAAGTAGAAGTCCAAATCCTATTGACATAGTAACTGGAAGTGAAAGAAAAGGTATTATCCACGCATATTGATATGTATGTTCCATAAGAAAAGAAACTCTTTTTTCTTATAATTGCAAATTGTTCTCGATTCACCAATTCTTATCTTTTTTATCCTTTTATAAAGGAACAATAATAAAAGAAATCAATAAAAAAAAATACCTAGGTTTTCTAGTTCATTTTGGGAGTGGAGTAATTACCTAACTTGTTGTGTAACTGATTGATTGGATTTCAATCCAATAAAGAAAACTTATGTTTATCGTAAATCTTATGATACTCCTTACTTCGTATATAACTGAAATCCAAAATTACTTAGGTTGCCTAAGTAATGGAATGTCTTGTTTAACAGATTAAGTACTAGTTCTAATTGGAATTTGAATTATGGACATAGCACTCTGGACTTAATCAATTTGCATTTTCCCTTATTTTCTTCGATTTTTTTCCCTCATGTTGTCATTTATATATGTGATGTGTGATGCGCGTGCATACATATATTGATATATATATCACATATACATGTATATATAAATATATTTGTATTATATATATTTGTATGTTTATTATATATATTTATATGTTAAAGTAAAAAAACAATGTATATTAAAAAGAGTATATTAAAAAAATTATCCACATACACGAAATAAGTATAGATAATAACTAAAAAGAACGATCTATTTTGAAGAATACATGTCTTTCACATACAACGATAAAAAGAGAAACCCCCTTTTTTTGAATGGCAGTTCCAAAAAAACGTACTTCTATGTCAAAAAAACGTATTCGTAGAAATATTTGGAAGAAAAAAGGATATTTAGCTGCAGTAAAAGCTTTTTCTTTAGCGAAATCGGTTTCCACCGGGCATTCTAAAAGTTTTTTTGTGCGACAAACAAATAATAAAGTCTTAGAATAATCTCAATTGATATAGCCTAAAGAACCTCCAATTTTGTAAGATGAATGTTAACTAATGTATTTTTCTGTATTGAATTTCTCAATATTAGTTAGAACTCACTGCTGTGATATATAGAATAAGAGTTTTTTGTATATTGGGTTCTAAGTATTATTTTTTCCCTATCACAATTGTACTTTTCCATTGGGAAAAGTACAATTGTGATAGAGATTGAAACTCTTTTGTTATATGCCTATCCAAAAACTTAATTGGTTTTGTAAATGGTATCATAAATTCGAAATTATATGCGCAATAAAGAATATTAATACTTTAATTTAAATATACTAAAATATCGAAATCATTAGAAAAATAACAAATTCTTTGTATTTAATGATGAAATTGTGATAGATATGAAATCCTAGTTATTCGATTTTGTTCATTGAAAAAAAAAATCAATCTTTTTCATTTGAATCCATGAAATCGGATAAATGAAAAACAAATCATAAAAAAATAGAGAAAAAAAGACAATTCTCGGTTTTATAGCTCAACTGAGAAAAAACTATTGAGTTCCAACTGTTTGGAGAGAACTTAGTTTCTAGTACGTGAAAGTTGATTGTTAAAAAACCCATGACGATACTACCTAAGTAGGTATTTTATTGAAGATTCAAATATTGAAACTACAAACCAGTCTTTATTCATCGATTCTAATTAATGTTTCCTAAACTATATTGAATCCTTGAATCTCGACGATTCAACATGAATTGACTATTATTATTTCAAGTAAGCCGCCATGGTGAAATCGGTAGACACGCTGCTCTTAGGAAGCAGTGCTAAAGCATCTCGGTTCGAGTCCGAGTGGCGGCATCTTCTAAAAGAGATACAATGGATCCTAAAATGTATTCAATTCCCGATTCCCAATTCTGTAATGGGACCCCTTTTATGATATTTGCGACTTTAGAACATATATTAACTCATATCTCTTTTTCGATCATTTCAATTGTGATTACGATTCATTTGATGACCTTATTAGTCCACAAAATTGTAGGATTACGTGATTGGTCAGAAAAAGGGATGATAGCTACTTTTTTCTCTATAACAGGATTATTAGTTTCTCGTTGGATTTCTTCGGGACATTTTCCATTAAGTAATTTATACGAGTCATTACTCTTCCTTTCATGTAGTTTCTTCATTATTCATATGATTCCCAAGATACGTAACCTTAAAAATGATTTAAGCACAATAATTGCACCAAGTACCATTTTTACTCAAGGCTTTGCCATGTCGGGTCTTTCAACTGAAATGCATCAATCTGCAATATTAGTACCTGCTCTACAATCTCAGTGGTTAATGATGCACGTAAGTATGATGTTATTGAGCTATGCAGCTCTTTTATGCGGATCATTATTATCAGTCGCTCTTCTAGTCATTACATTTCGAAAAAACATCGATATTTTTTGTAAAAGCAATAATTTCTTTATTAAGTCATTTTTCTTTGGCTTTGGTGAGATTGAATATTTGAATGAAAAAAGAAGTGTTTTAAAAAACACTTCTTTTCCTTCATTTCGAAATTATTACAAATATCAATTAACTGAGCGTTTGGATTATTGGAGTTATCGTGTCATTAGTCTAGGGTTTACCTTTTTAACCATAGGTATTCTTTGTGGAGCAGTATGGGCTAATGAGGCATGGGGATCCTATTGGAATTGGGACCCCAAGGAAACTTGGGCATTTATTACTTGGACCATATTCGCGATTTATTTACATACTAGAACAAATATAAATTGGAAAGGTATGAATTCTGCACTTGTAGCTTCTACAGGATTTCTTATAATTTGGATATGCTATTTTGGGATCAATCTATTAGGAATAGGTCTACATAGTTATGGTTCATTCACATAAACATCTAATTGAATAAACTACATGAAGAATACATAAGATAAAAATATCATCCCATATATAACGAAAGTTTGTTTTTATGAGTTTTTGAGAACCATTTAAATTTGAATGATTCCTTGATTCAAACGGTTCTCAAAAACTCGAGATGTATCTAATTACAATTCTTATTCATTTTATTTCTTTTTTCATTATACAGTACAGCAAGCGATTTTCAAAATATGAAATTCAAAGAATTATAAGACTTTCCTTCCGTCTCATTAATGAAACACTATCTATGATAATAATTGGATAGGATAGCGTGTACCTTGTCAACTGATAACGAGAGAACGAAATCGGGATAAATACCAATACCTATTATGGGTAGAAAGATACAGATTGAAAGAAATAGTTCTCGTGGTCCAGAATCCAAAAAATTCGAGTTTGGAATATTAAATAGCTTGTATCCATAAAACATCTGACGTAACATAGATAATAAATAAATAGGAGTTAATATCATTGCAATTGCCATTACAAAAGTAATTAGTATTTTTGGCATTAAAAGATATTTTGTACTAGTAATTAGTCCAAAGAATACTACAAATTCCGCAACAAAACCACTCATTCCTGGCAATGCAAGAGAAGCCATCGAGAAGCTACTGAACATGGTAAATATTTTTGGCATTGGGATAGATATCCCTCCCATTTCTTCGAGATAAACAAGACGTGTTCTATCACAACTCGTTCCCGCCAAGAAAAAAAGTGCAGCACCAATAAATCCATGAGAGAGCATTTGTAAAATAGCTCCATTGAGTCCCATGTCGGTTATAGAAGCAATTCCTATAATTGTGAAACCCATGTGAGATACAGAGGAATAGGCTATTCTCTTTTTTAAATTACGTTGACCAAGAGAAGTTGAAGCTGCATAGATTATTTGCATTGTTCCTATTATCACCAACCAGGGAGAAAATATAGAATGAGCGTGGGGTAATAATTCCATATTGATCCGAATCAATCCATATGCGCCCATTTTTAATAGGATTCCTGCTAAAAGCATACATGTACTGTAATGTGCTTCTCCGTGGGTATCGGGTAACCATGTATGTAGGGGTATAATCGGCAATTTTACAGCATAAGCAATAAGGAAGCCAAAATAGAATATTATTTCCAACGACACAGGATATGATTGATTAATTAATCTTTCAAAATCTAATGTTGGTTCATTGGAACCATATAAACCCATACCTAGAACTCCTATTAAGAAAAAAATGGAACCCCCTGCAGTGTACAAAATAAACTTTGTAGCCGAGTAGAGACGCTTCTTTCCCCCCCACATGGATAAAAGTAAGTAAACAGGAATTAATTCTAACTCCCACATGATGAAAAAAAGTAAAAGGTCTCGAGAAGAAAATAATCCTATTTGACCGCTGTACATTGCTAGCATCAGGAAATAGAACAACCGCGAATTTCGAGTAACTGGCCAAGCTGCTAAAGTTGCTAAAGTAGTGATAAATCCTGTCAGTAAAATGGGTCCTATGGAAAGTCCATCGATTCCTAGTCTCCAGTGGAAATCAAAAACATCTATCCATTTAGAATCTTCCTTCAATTGCATTAATGGATCATCCAATTGGAAATGATAACAGAATGCATAAGTCGTTAGAAGGAGTTCTAACAAGCATATACATAAAGTATACCACCTAAACATCTTATTCCCTCTATGAGGGAAAAAGAAAATTGAAGAACCCGCGAATATCGGTAAAACAACAAGTATTGTTAACCAAGGAAAATAACTCGTGATAAAGACAAGATACATTTTGATTTGACCAGAAAAGCCCGTCCTCAAAATAATATATTTTGTTGAGCACGGGCTTTTGTCGGTAAAGAGGAATCACAAATGATTCAAGTGGAGTTTTTTGTAACGTATCAATAAGATAGAGCCATGCTGCGAGTTGTTTCAGGCCCTAAATAAACACGGACACTCAAAAAATCTGTTGGGCAGGCGGATTCACATCTCTTACAACCTACACAGTCCTCGGTTCTTGGAGCGGAAGCTATTTGCTTGGCTTTACATCCGTCCCAAGGTATCATTTCCAATACATCTGTGGGGCAAGCTCGTACACATTGAGTACACCCTATACATGTATCATAAATTTTTACTGAATGTGACATTGGATCTATAAATTCCAGTTTTGAACATAAAATATTTTCGATCTGGTCAAATCAAATTAGTAGTAAATGAATCATATATTATATATTGTAATATTGTAGACACCAGACGAAGTAATATTGTAGACACCAGATGAAGCAGTGGTTTATTAAAAACAATCAATATATTTCTTAAATCAATCTGTTTATGAGAAAAGGTCAAGAGACTTTGATTTTCGTTTCAACAATTATGATGATACGAGTTGCACATGCGAATTAAAACTAATTGGCCAACAACTTGGTCATCATTATTTCAATATAAAAATGCAATTCAATAAAATGGAATTGCATTCTAATAAAAAAAAATAGTATTTGAATTCTATTAAATATTTTTATGTGTCTTTATTTAAATTATCTATGATGATTATCACTAATTATTTAACAAATTCGATTGATTAATACGAGTTGATTTTCTGTTACGATGGATCGACGAAACAATAGCAAGTCCAATAGCTGCTTCAGCAGCTGCAATGGCTATAACAAAGATTGAGAAAATGTCTCCTTTTAATTGGCGACTATCGAATATATCAGAAAATGTTACAAGATTGATATTAACCGAATTTAGTATAAGCTCAAGACACATAACCGCTCTAACCATGTTTCGACTTGTGATCAATCCATAGATACCGATAGAAAATAAAAAAACACTCAAAAAAAGGACATGCTCAAACATCATTGACTAACTCCTTATCAATCTCGATTCATTTCAATATGAACAACAATTCAACCGATTCAATTGATTAGAATAGAACAATTACACAACAAAAGAAGATATTGATGGTAGATAGATTTAACTAAAAATTTCTATTTATTTATTTAGAATTTAGTTATAATTCTAAGAATTGGGAATCATTAATCATTATTAAGTTTAAGTATTTTTATTGCTTATTGTCGAGCCATACTAATTGCACCTATCAAGGAAACTAAAAGAATTATAGAAATGAGTTCAAACGGAAGATAAAAATCTGTTGATAAATGAATCCCAATTTGTTGAACGTTATTTATTAGGTCCTGTTCCATAATCTGGTTTGATCTTGCAGTCCAAATAATTCCGTACCATGATGTATCTGGGATAGTAGTAATTAGTGAAAAAAAAATAGTTGTACAAACCATCGAAGTGACCCCATCTCCAATGGTCCAAAAATAGGAATTATTGGAATATTCTGAACCATTCATGAACATTACAGCAAATATGATCAAGACATTTATGGCTCCCACATAAATAAGGAGCTGTGCGGCAGCTACAAAATAGGAGTTCGATGAAATATAGAATAAGGATATACAAACAAGAACAAATCCCAACGAAAAGGCAGAATAAATTGGATTGGTAAATAATACTACCCCCAGACCCCCTAATACAAGAATTGACCCCAGAAATACAACAAGAATATCATGTATTGGTCCAGGTAAATCCATTATGTATAAAATACAAAATAAATAACTTTAACTATTTCATGACCTTACTTTAACTTTACTAAATAAATGGTCCAGGAAAGGAAAAGGGGTTACCCTATTTTTTTTTTCTTGTATATAATATTGTATATGATACATTTATAATTGAATTGAATTTGAATATGGATTAATGTAGATATAGATAAAATTATCGGGCCAATCCTACTTTATTTATATTTATCCGAAAGAAAAAAAAGAAAAGAGTAGTTGGAATATGGAGTTGAAATTTGCTATTTCGAAGTTTAAATCAAACAGTGATTCTCAACAACCAATAGTTATTGGTTTTTATTTGTAGTTACTGACTACCCAAAATAAAAAGCTTGGATCCTTTATATCAAAACAAAATCTTAGTAATCAGTAATTGTTCTTGAATCAAAGGGTTTATCTTTGGCTATTTTTATTTGAGTCGAATTCATAACTGTTTGAATTGTGTAATCTCCAATTAGTGAGATTGGTAATCGACCCAAAGCAATTTGATTATAATTCAATTCGTGACGATCATAAGTAGAAAGTTCATATTCTTCAGTCATTGATAAACAATTTGTTGGACAATACTCGACACAGTTACCACAAAATATACAAACCCCAAAATCTATACTATAATTAAGTAATTGTTTCTTTTTAATATCTCTTTCAAATCTCCAATCAACAACGGGTAGATCTATCGGGCATACACGAACACATACTTCACAAGCAATACATTTATCAAATTCAAAGTGGATTCGACCCCGGAAACGCTCTGATGTGATCGATTTTTCATAAGGATATTGAATAGTTACAGGTAAACGATTTGTGTGGGATAAGGTAATTATGAAACTTTGACCAATGTACCTTGCAGCTCGTATTGTTTGTTGACCATAATTCATGAACCCAATTACCATAGGGAACATATTGTAGATATACATGAAAAAATTGATGTTTCTTTCTCTTGTTTGATAGAGATTATTAATCTAAAATAGTGTTATCATATTCTGTTATTTATAATGAAACAAGTTGGGAAGAAGTTGTTAATAACAGATTACCTAGAGAAATAGGTAAAAGAAATTTCCATCCAAGATTTAATAACTGGTCCATTCTCATCCTAGGTAAAGTCCATCTTGTTGTGATAGAAATGAAGAGAAACAAATAAGCTTTAATTAATGTAATAAGGATACCCATTGTCATTCCAAAAATGCCAGCGATTTTATTTATTCCGAAAAGCTCAGGAATGGATATATATGGAATAGAAAAATTCCACCCACCTAAGTAAAGAACTGTTACAAATAATGAAGAAACTAATAAATTTAGGTAAGAAGCAAGATAAAATAAACCGTATTTGATACCCGAATACTCGGTTTGATAACCTGCTACTAATTCCTCCTCCGCTTCTGGTAAATCAAAGGGCAATCTCTCACATTCGGCTAGAGAAGAAATGAGAAAAACAATAAATCCTATAGGCTGACGCCACAGATTCCACCCCCAAAAACCATATTTTGACTGTGCTTCAACTATATCAACTGTACTTGAACTGTTAGATAATCATAGTCGATAATAACATCACTGTTCCCATCGCTATTTCAAAACCGTACGTGAGACCTCAGCTTCATACGGCTCCTCGATGGCCACAAAAAAAAATGTAAGGACGGGTTCGGTATTATCGCCATCTTTGGGTAGATAGAATAAAGATACATCGGAAAGTCCAAAATTAGACCAATGGAATTCTGTCTGCTAGAATAAGAAAAAAAAAGTGCTTCCGAATTGATCTCATCCTTTACAATAAGAATTTCTCTTTGTTCGGTAATAACTTAATATTTCAATAAAATACTCCTTATATCAATCAATACAAAATAAAAAGAATTAGTCATTAGTTCATGAATCGTGATAAGAATTCGATATGTATGAATATGGATAGAGAAAAGAATAAATAAAGATCCCTTTTTTTATTATTCATTCAATTACTGCGTTCCATTTCTTTTTTCCTGTTCTTCTGTCTCAGAGGAGGATACTTAAAAAAAAAATAAAGGATTAATTCGTTCTTGATAGTCATTTCTTTAACCAGTGAATAGGAGCATACTCTAGATCGGAATCGTAGGGAAGTACTACTTGATCATTTCTACCAATTTCAAGTCCTTATTATGATTCGTTTTATGAAGAAATACCTCTTTTTGGATACCTTACATTATCTCCATTACTAATCCTTTGTGTACCTTGGTGTTCCTAACCGTCCACTGACTTTTGATTGATCCCCGGTATAGTAATACATACGAGACAGTAGTAGAAACTCCATACCATACAGTTGATCTTTTGTTTGGGCCCGCTTCAAGATATGATGACTAATCAAAAAATCTTAATCTTGGGGTAAGCAGTTTACACTGCTTATGTTTACTTCAACTTTATTCTTGTACATAGGGAATGAGATTTTTTCTTCTTACTACAAATTTATAAGCTGTTTAGTTTCACTCATATAACTATCTGGTTTAACTCATCAACCCGAATGCTGAATAAAAAAAATGAAAACATCTATTCAATACATTGAACCTCTTTCTTTTTTCTTTTATTTCTAGAAGAGAGGTTCAATGTTCATATTCCAACGAATCACACGTAGAGATATTGATAACACACATAGAGTTAATGGTATTTCATAACTAATAGATTGAGCAGCAGCTCGTAGACCACCTAAAAAGGAATATTTATTATTCGATCCATATCCTGACATAAGAAGCCCAATAGGAGCAATACTGGAAATGGCAATCCATAAAAAAACACCTATACTGAGATCGGCTAAAACAAGACGATACCCAAAAGGAATTACTAAACAACTTAGTAGAATTGATATAACCGCTATAGACGGTCCCACACTAAACAAACGAATATCTCCTCGAGATGGGAGGAGGTCCTCTTTAAAAAGTAGTTTAGTCCCATCCGCTATAGCTTGAAGAATTCCCAACGGGCCAGCATATTCAGGCCCAATACGTTGTTGTATCGCTGCAGATATTTCTCTTTCTAACCACACAATTACTAGTACCCCTATTGTGATTCCCAATATAAGGGTCAAAATGGGTACAATCCATATTAGTCCATACACTTCTTTTAAAAATTCCGATGTAGAAAAAGAATTGATAGTTTGTACTTCTGTCGTATCAATTATCATTTCAACGATCAACTTCTCCCATAATGATATCTATACTACCCAATATCGTCATGATATCAGCCAATTTCATTCTTTTAACTAGCTGAGGAAGAATTTGCAAATTGATAAAACCGGGCGGACGAATTTTCCATCTCCAGGGGAAAACGCTATTATCTCCTATCAAATAAATTCCCAATTCTCCTTTTGGGGCTTCCACTCTCACATAAAGTTCTTGTTTCGACAATTCCAAATTGGGTGAAGGTTTTTTACTAATAAATCTATATTCAAAATCATTCCATTCGGAATTCTTTGCTCTATCAAAGCGTCGTACTTCTAAATTTTCATAAGGTCCTCCAGGAATTCCTTCTAGAGCCTGTTGAATAATTTTTATGGATTCCTTCATTTCACTGATTCGTACTAAATAACGAGCTAATGAATCTCCCTCTTTTTGCCATTGGACTTCCCAATCGAATTCATTGTAACACTCATAATGATCAACTTTACGAAGATCCCATTGGATTCCAGAAGCTCGTAACATCGGTCCTGATAAACCCCAATTTACAGCTTCTTCTCCAACAATAATGCCCACTCCTTCAACTCGTTCCAAAAAAATGGGATTCCACGTAATAAGTTTTTGATATTCAACAACTCCTGTTAAAGAATAATCGCAGAAATCCAAACATTTATCTATCCATCCATAAGGTAGATCAGCAGCTACTCCTCCGATACGGAAATAATTATGCATCATTCGCATACCTGTGGCGGCTTCGAATAGATCATATATCAATTCTCTTTCTCTGAAAATATAGAAAAAGGGAGTCTGTGCACCGATATCCGCCATAAAAGGTCCAAGCCATAACAAATGAGAAGCTATACGGCTCAATTCCAGCATAATTACTCTGATATAGCTAGCTCTTTGAGGTACTTGAACATTTTCCAATTGTTCTGGTGCATTTACGGTTATTGCCTCTGTGAACATAGTAGCTAAATAATCCCATCGTGTTACATAAGGTAGATATTGTATAATTGTTCGATTTTCCGCTATTTTTTCCATTCCTCTGTGTAAATAGCCCAATATGGGCTCACAGTCAATAACATCTTCACCATCGAGAGTAACGATTAGTCGAAGAACACCATGCATTGATGGGTGGTGAGGCCCCATATTGACTATCATGAGATCTTTTCTTGTAACCGGTACTGTCATATCTTTTCTTCCTTAATTCATTATTCCATGAATTCCTCAAAACGAGGCTCATCAAAACGAAAAATTGAATACTACTAAAAAATAAAAAAAAATTCAAACGATTAAATTAACGAGTTTTTGGCTCCCGAATATCCAACTGACCAATTAATTTCTTATAACGTACTCTATTTTTCTTTGACAAATAAGCCAGCAACCGTTGACGTTTTCCTAGAATTTTTCGTAGACCCCTTTGCGATAAAAAATCTTTTTTGTGCAATTTCAAATGTGAAGTAAGTCTCCGTATCTTATTGGTGAAACTGAATACTTGAAATTCAACAGAACCTTTGTTTTCTTCTTTTTCTTCTTGTGGAATAATGGAAATGAATGAATTTTTGACCATAAAAAATTTTTCTATCCTTTTTCTTTCTTTTTCATGGATTTTTCCGATCAGGAAAAATAAAAAAAAAAAAGAATTATGCCAGTTATTTTAATCTAGTACACACAAAAATTTGGATTTATTCATATACTACTTCTTTATTTTATCCAAATCAAATTGAAAATTTGATTTGGATAGAAAGGGATAATATGTTTCCGCATTAACGAAAGAAAAAAATTTCTTTCTATCTAAAAGGATTCCGCTAATTTATTTATTCCTATATCCAATTGAATGGATACACCATTCAATCAGTATCATTTACCCAAATATAACATAGCATATGCGTACATCTTTCGGCTTTCATATACCGAAAATGTCACGGAATATAGATATATATGATATAGGAAATATACTATTAAATTATTAAATTAAATAATTCTAAATCGTGGATACATATGTATCCTTGACATACTGAAACGACTGCCATTATTGGTATCAAACCAATAGCGATTCATACAAGTTAAATCTTCTAATCGGTAATTGGGCCAAAGAACAAATTTGTATTTAATGAATTTATTTGTATCCATATTAAGATGCTTGTCCTCATCCAAAAATTTTCCAGAGTTTCCTATGTTGTTTTCATTGCAAAATAATGGATTTCTATTTCTATCCTTAACATTCCAATTATGGGAATTGAAACAAATTAACATTCTCAATTCTCTACGACGTCTAGGAGATATAATATTTTCAGGAACAAGGAAATCATAATAATTTGTGTCCCCATTCACAAGCATATTCCCATATCGTACAATGGGTTTATCCGAATTTCTCTTATCAATATATCTTTTTTTTATGCATTTTCTATTAGTTTGGTGTTTATTGTTCTCGACCAATGAAATACTTATAGTTTGATATATAATCAATTTTCCATCTCTTTTTATAGATAGATGAATTGGTTCGATAATTAATATTCCTTTTTTTATCAATTCTGTAAGAGCTAGATCTTTCTGAATTAGCATTACATCCAGATGCATCTCTCCTCTTTGAATCGAGGATATAGCAATTTCCTTTGGATTTATCAGTCTAAGTAAGAGACAATATACCTTGATATTATTGATCATTCTTTGGTTCAAGGAGTCATCCCATCTTAATTGAAAAAGTAAATATTTTTTCAGGAAGAAATCCAGTTCTGCTTCCTTGTTTTTCTTGGATTGTTTTTTCTTTTTACCTTTTTTAATGGTAATGTCTGATCTCGCGTAATTCTCTTCAATATCTTTTTTTTTGTTTTCTTTTCGTATATCTGATACAAGATTTACTTGGTCCTGTTGTTCATTTTTTTGTTGGTTGGAATTTTCTAATTTAAGATATTTTTTTTGATCAGATATCATCTGAAGATTTTTTTTTCTATTTATATTGATGTTTTTATTTTGACTTGTATTTTTATAAAAATACAAGTCAAAATAAAGTAATTTGATTGGTATAATCCATGGTTTAATCTTATATGCATCAAAAAGTAAGACAAATTCTGGAAAGAACCAAGATTCTAGATTTGATATGGTACGATAAACTCTTTCTTGATTCAGTCCCATCCAATTAAAAAAAATACTTTTTTGATTGGATGGGTTGATTTCTTGATGAATCGTAAGAGAAAAAATATCTTTTTTTTTCAATTTGTTGTTGATTTTTTTTTCAGTCTTAGTATTTTTATCAATTTTGGTACTGATATGTGTATTGGTCCAGGTCTCAATATCTATATTTTTTCTAAGACAAAAATGGAGAATTCTACAATCAAAATATTTTCTATCTAGATTTTTATGCGTATCAATAATATATCCTTCTTCTAGATAATCACTAATAGCTGTACTTACCAATACAAAAAATGATTCGTATTTCGGTTTATTGAAATTATATGGAATTTGGAGAACCCTGTTTACTTGTAATCTTGACCCATAAATATATAAATCCTTCTTATCCCCATAGTTCATATATTTATGTGATAAAAGATCATATCTGTAGTGTTTTTTCCATTTTTCTTTTTTATTTGTCAATGAATCTGCTGCATAGTAATTTTGTTTCACGTAATGAATTAATTGGTCTTTTTCTTTTTTATATGAATCCGATTTAATTGAGTCTTTATTTAGAATCCTATAATGTTGATTGATTCTATTTCGCCATTTTTGCGGTACTAACCGCGACCATTTGGTTTGAGATAAATTGTATTGATAATGCCCCTTTAACCAGTTTTTCCATTCAATCATTCCAGACTTATGAATTTTCTTATGTCTTGAATTGGAATCAAATATTCCTCGTGTCATACAATAATCCTTTATTTTATCCTTAATAAAAGGATAAGTCCCCTGATATTGAAGTAGAGATTTCAAGTGATACTTGTTAAGTAATTGGGTTTGTGATAATTTGTAAAATACATATGCTTGGGACAAAGAGGATAAGTCATAATACATTTTTGTACTATTACTAATATTAGTATTCGAAAACAACTTTTTTATAGTGGAAAAAGAGTTCATTGTATTTTGATCTCTTTCATCAATTCCTTCCTGATTTGCTTGATCGTTGTAAACAGATTTATTGATTATTTTTTTTGTTGATTCAAAGAAAAATTGGAAATTGATCCTGTGAATGGTAATCATACATAGCAAGATATCTATGTATATTTTTTCAATCAGAGATTTCATAAAATAATGTGATTTACATATTAATCGTATATTTATTCTTTGGAATATCTGCCAAATATGTTTCTGTGATTTCGATCTTTTATCATCACAAGTTAGAATTTTTTTTTTCTTGTCTTTTGTGATTCGTTCTATTTGATTCCTGATTGTGATTGTTCTATCAGAAAGATCTTTCATCTTTTTTTCTATGAGTGAATAATTTGTCCAATTCATGGATTGGATTTGAATGGTTGATTTGTGAATAATCTTATTATTTATTTCAGAATCTTTTCCATTTTCAACCGTTTCATATACTTTCGCCTTGCTCAATTCAAATAAGAATATTGGGTTTACTTTTTGAATTTCCTTCATTATTCGTTTTAGAACTAGAAGTATTTTAATGATCCATCTTGTTTTTTCTTTTGAAACTTTGAGAAGTAGAAATAAATTCTTTTTCACTTTTCTAACTTTTTTTTGGAGTTCTTTATAAATGGGTTCAAAAAAGGAAGGTCGTTTTCGGGGACTCCCAAAAGGGAGTTCCGCTTCCATTCCCCAAACTGTTAAAAAACAAAAATTGTCTTTTTTTTCTTTTTTTTTTATTTGATCTCTAGGATGAGATCGTATTTTAGATCTTCGCCAAGGTTTCAAACAGAAAGGAAATAGAATCTTTATCTGAATACCGTCTGTTAACCAATCTTTGGGAAATTCTGTTTCTGATAATTGAACACCATTATAGGTGCATTTAACATGCATTTCTCTATTCCATTCCTTCAAATCCTCATACCATTCGGGGAATTGGAATAATAACATACGGCCAATATTTTTAGCAATTATCAATGAAGGCAATACAATGTATTTTCTAAGAAAAGATTGGGTTACTAACATCAAACCTCTTATTGCTTGAGCAAATATAATGCTATCCCAAGTTTCTGATATTGCTATACATTCTTTTTCCTCTTTTTTATCTTCGTTTTTTTTCTCTTTTTCCCTTGTCTCTTCCTCCTCAAAATCAAAATGCGAAATTTTCAATTCTGGTTCTCTCCCCACCAAATTCCTAAAAATTAGATTTATCATTTCAGAGATATAAAAAGAAGAAAAAAAAAATGTTTTGTCTATTCGATCCAAAAAAAGCGGGGAATGCACATTTGCTTGAAACATTTCCAAAATAACTGTTTTACGTCTTTGAGCACGCATGGATCCTTTGATTATATCCCGACGAAAATCCGATTGTTGCGAGTAACGTATCAAAGCCACCTCTTCCGCTTGATCACTATTATTAGTATTATTTGTAGTTGTAATAGTATTGGTATTCTGATCGTTATCAGTATAAATTACTACGCGTTTGGCTTTTCTTGAACGAATTTCATGATCTTCCGTAGATTCTTCCTCATTTTCTTCCTCCTGTTCTTCCAAATCATCAGTTAATTTGTATGACCATTGAGGAACCCTTTTACGGATTTCTTCTATTCCAATAGATTTATTTCTAATTATTGTTTGATCAGTTGGAATTACATCGAATACCCATTTTAAAGCTTTTGCTTGACTTTCTAAATCAATTCTTGTTTGCTCTCTCAATAAAGAATATTTTTGAAAATGCAAAATGGGTGCAGGCTCAAAAGGAAATTCTTTGATTGAGGTTACGGAATTACCAATATAATTCAGTAATGATTCCCTATCAAGCGGATTCTTTTGATGTTCCAATTTTCTGGAATAATTAGACTTATTAGGAAGTAGCCCATAAATCTTATTTATCCAATTGATTTCTATGGAATCTTCCGTATCTGTAGAAGTGATTAAATCATTCATGATTGTATGTGAATAGAATTTTTTTATTGTTCCACGATATGGTCCCCTCAAAAAGGGGTCATACGTTTTGGGCAAGTATTTTTGTTCATTTTCATCATTGCATAATCTGGTCCTTTTTTCGAGCATATCTAGAGCAAGAAATCCCTTTTCTTTTTCTAGAGCTTTTGTTCGACTTATTAATTCATTGTTCAAGTTGTACTTTTTTTGCTCATTGGTATAAACCCAATAATAATTCTGATCCACATGGGATAATTTTTCTGTCGTGTACAAAGACATTTTGCGTTCTATCATTTCCGAAAAAGTCGATAAACTAGGTGGATATGTAAAAGATATTATTTGTTTTCCATCACTTGGACATGTATAAAAAAAATATTGTGCCGTTTCATTTCGTAGAGCATTTTCAAATCGATTATTTTTTATATACCGACATGGGCGATTCCATCGTTTATAATCGAAAAGAAAAGTAAGAAAAGGTTTTTCAAACCATAAAAAAGTCTTTTCATTTTTCTCTTCTTTAAGTCTTCCCAATTCCCAATTACCTTGATAGGTATCAAGATAAGAATCTTCGTGAACTGGGCTATCTTTATAGCATGTCTCTTTAAAGTGAAAGTGGAATTCATCCTTTGTTTTTTCCTTTCCATTCACTCGGATCTCTTCCGTTTCATCTATTTTGTCCGGATCCTCCTTTTCTTCCGAACAAAGGGAAGGGTCTTCTTCGGCGGATCCCTCTTGTTCCTGTTTAGTCTCCTTCGTTTCGGAAGTTGTTTCTACATCGCTTTCTTCCTCACTTTCTCCCCTTTCTTCCGTTTCTGAGGTTTCTTTCAGTTTCTTAGTGACAATAGGCGACGGCATTCTGCCTAAATAGTAGACACAGGTGATAAATAAGAGAATACTAAAGATTCGAGCCATAGAATTTCTCAATTCTGACACAAGGTACTTATTAGATCGAATAGAATGATTTTGCCGTATCCAGAATAATACCAATCCAACCCATTTCATGAATAAAATGTGACCAATTAACCAACCAACAAAACTACTTGTTACAAATAACATCTTGTTGTTGCATCGAAACATATAAATGTTGACTAATCTGGCTAACGTTGAACTTGGTAAAATGAAATGGTTGAATAATTGAAAAATTAGATTATTCAGGAATACACATTGAATGCTGAGATTACGCATTGAATTTCTGGTAGTAGATCCATAATCAAAAAAGTTTTTGTGATTGTTCCAGAAGAAATGAAACAAAAGATACGGTAGAACTAGGACAGTTATTGTATGAGGTCTACCCAATGCTAGATGCAGAGGCGCATAATAGATCGATATGAACATCATGAGCTGTCCCGTAATAAAACCAGTTGTTGCTGATACCTCCTTCTCGGTTCCTTCTTCCATAACCCGAGCTCGGAGAAGGAAGAGATAAGAGGGCCCTATGGAGAATGTGGTCAGAAATCCATAATAGAGTCCGACCACAACGACCGAATTTATTATCTTCATGCATAAGGATAATAGATTACCTAGTAGAAAAGATTTCAAAATCATCA